AATGAAGTGCCTGATTAAAGGATTATCTTGATAGGGTAAATAATGTGTGACTCACCTTCATTAACCTTGAATTCTAAGTGTTTACTAGATTATTGCCCTTCTTCTAATTATTTTTAATAGAAAGATTTTAATTGAAGTAAGAAATTAAAGTGTTTACTAGATTATTGCCCTGTAATTTAGGAAAAATTTAATGGATTGAAGTAAGAAATTAAAGTGTTTACTAGATTATTGCCCTAGAATCTAGAAAAAATTTAATGGATTGAAGTAAGAAATTAAATAAATTTAGTAAACTATATTTAATAGAATTAAACTATTTCTTTAAGTATCAAAAACTTAAGTACATCATATACTAAAATATAAAAAGATAAGCTAATCTTAAGCTATTGGGCTCATACCCCGCTTATAAAGGTTTTATTCCTTTTCTTTTTAATAGATAAAAATTTTTCTTCTATTATTTTTTTATTAACTTTAATTTCAGGATCCTTAATTTCCATCTCTTCTAACTCATGAATAGGAGCTTGAATAGGATTAGAAATTAATTTATTATCTTTTATCCCTTTAATTTCTAATTCTAACAATATAATATCTAATGAATCTTCATTAAAATATTTTTTAGTACAAGTTTTAGCCTCTTCTATTCTCTTATTTAGAGTAATTATAAATTCTCTTTTTAATGGAATAAACACTTTTTTAATTAATGATTATATTTTTATTTTAATTTTAAATTCTTCTCTTTTAATTAAAATAGGGGCAGCCCCTTTTCATTTCTGATTCCCAGGAGTTATAGAAGGATTATCTTGATTTAATAATTTTATTTTAATAACTTGACAAAAAATTGCCCCAATAATTTTACTAATATATTGCTTAAATTATAAATTTATTACTTATATTGTTATCATTTGTGTAATTATTGGATCAATCGGAGGAATCAATCAAACTAGACTACGTAAATTAATAGCTTATTCCTCAATTAATCATATTGGATGAATATTAAGAAGTATATTTATTTCAAATTTATATTGATTTATTTATTTTATATCATATTCTATTTTATCTTTATCAATTATTTACATATTTAATTATTTTAATATTTTTTTTATAAACCAATGTTATAATATTATAAATTTTTCTCCAGTAATAAAATTTTTAATATTTTTTAATTTTTTATCATTAGGGGGATTACCCCCTTTTTTAGGATTTTTTCCTAAATGAATTTTAATTCAAAACTTAATTAATTATAATATATTTATATTAATTATTATAGTAATAATAACCTTAATTACATTATTTTTTTATATTCGAATTACTTATTCAGCTTTTATGTTAAATTACACAGAATCTAAGTGAATATCAATATATACAAATACTAATTTTACTTTATTAATTTTAAATTTTACTTCTTTATTTGGATTATCAATTATTTTTTTTATTTATAACTTATTTTAAGGATTTAAGTTAATTAAACTAAAAGCCTTCAAAGCTTTAAATAAAGTGTTTACTTTAAGCCTTAGAATAATTTTATTCTCCTTTAAATTTGCAATTTAAAATCATTTATGAATATAAGACTTGGTAAAAGAGATTTTTTTTCTCATAAATAAATTTACAGTTTATCACCTATTATCAGTCATTTTACCGCGACAATGATTATTTTCAACTAACCATAAAGATATTGGAACTTTATATTTTATTTTTGGAATCTGAGCAGGATTAGTAGGAACTTCTTTAAGTTTATTAATTCGGGCAGAACTAAGACAACCAGGAGCATTAATTGGAGATGACCAAATTTATAATGTTATCGTAACTGCTCATGCTTTTGTAATAATTTTTTTTATAGTGATACCTATTATAATTGGGGGATTTGGAAATTGATTAGTTCCTTTAATATTAGGAGCTCCTGATATAGCTTTCCCACGAATAAATAACATAAGTTTTTGACTTCTTCCACCTTCATTAACCCTTCTTCTAGCATCGAGTATAGTAGAAAGAGGAGCGGGAACTGGATGAACAGTTTACCCTCCTTTATCATCTGGAATTGCCCATGCTGGGGCTTCTGTTGATTTAGCAATTTTTAGCCTACATTTAGCTGGAATCTCTTCAATTTTAGGAGCAGTAAATTTTATTACTACTGTAATTAATATACGATCTACTGGAATAACAATAGATCGAATTCCACTATTTGTATGATCAGTTCTTATTACAGCTATTTTACTTTTACTATCATTACCAGTTTTAGCTGGAGCTATTACTATACTTTTAACTGATCGTAATTTAAATACATCTTTCTTTGATCCAGCAGGAGGAGGAGATCCAATTCTTTATCAACATTTATTTTGATTTTTTGGACACCCAGAAGTATATATTTTAATTTTACCAGGATTTGGTTTAATTTCCCATATTATTGCTCAAGAAAGTGGAAAAACTGAAACTTTTGGTGTTTTAGGAATAATTTATGCAATAATAGCAATTGGTTTATTAGGTTTTGTTGTTTGAGCTCATCATATATTTACTGTAGGAATAGATGTAGATACACGTGCTTATTTTACATCAGCTACAATAATTATTGCCGTACCTACAGGAATTAAGGTATTTAGTTGACTTGCTACCCTTCATGGAGCACAAATAAATTATAGACCTTCTCTTTTATGATCTTTAGGATTTGTTTTCTTATTTACAGTTGGAGGTCTTACAGGAGTAATCTTAGCAAATTCATCATTAGATGTAGTTTTACATGACACTTATTATGTTGTTGCTCATTTTCATTATGTTCTATCAATAGGAGCTGTTTTTGCCATCATAGCAGGTTTTATCCAATGATACCCTTTATTTACTGGATTAACTTTAAATCCTAATTGATTAAAAAGTCATTTTATTTTAATATTTTTAGGAGTTAATTTAACTTTCTTCCCTCAACATTTTTTAGGATTAAGTGGTATACCACGACGATATTCTGATTATCCAGATGCTTACACAACATGAAATATTGTATCATCTATTGGATCCACATTTTCTTTTATTGCTGTATTATTTTTCTTATTTATCATTTGAGAAAGTTTTATTAGTAATCGATCTATCAACTATTCTCTTCAACTTCCTTCTTCTATTGAATGACTACAAAAATATCCTCCTGCTGAACATAGTTATTCAGAACTTCCTTTAATTTCTAATTTCTAATATGGCAGATTAGTGCAATAGATTTAAGCTCTATATATAAAGATTTTCTTTTATTAGAAAAAAAAATGGCAACATGATCTCAACTTTCTTTTCAAGATGGAGCTTCTCCTTTAATAGAACAATTAATTTTTTTTCATGATCATACTATATTAATTTTAGTAATAATCACAATTCTTGTAGGATACATAATAACAACTTTATTCTTTAATAAATTTATTGACCATAATTTATTAGAAGGACAAATTATTGAAATTGTTTGAACTATTCTTCCTGCAATTACATTAATTTTTATTGCTTTACCTTCTCTTCGTCTTTTATACTTAATAGATGAAATTAACAATCCTTCATTAACCTTGAAATCTATTGGCCATCAATGATACTGAAGTTATGAATATTCAGATTTCTTAAATATAGAATTTGATTCTTATATAATTCCTTCTAATGATCTACCTAATAATGGATTTCGTTTATTAGATGTTGATAATCGTACTATTCTCCCTTATCAAACTCAAATTCGTGTTTTAGTTTCAGCAGCAGATGTTTTACACTCATGAGCTGTTCCAGCGTTAGGAATTAAAATTGATGCAACTCCTGGACGTTTAAATCAAACAAATATTTTTATAAATCAACCTGGGTTATTCTTTGGACAATGTTCAGAAATTTGTGGATCAAATCATAGTTTTATACCAATTGTAATTGAAAGAGTTCCAACAAATATCTTTGTAAATTGAATTAAAACAAATGAATCATCATTAGATGACTGAAAGCAAGTACTGGTCTCTTAAACCATTTTATAGTAATTTAGCACTTACTTCTAATGAAAGAAAATTAGTTAATTTATAACATAAATATGTCATATTTAAATTATTAAATCACTTAATATTTTCTGATTCCTCAAATAGCCCCAATTAACTGATTAACTTTATTCATCTATTTTACAAGTGTAATATTTTTATTTAGAGTAATAAATTACTTTATTGTTTACTATGCTCCTCCAGTGTCTAAATCTATATTTTATTCAACTAATTCATTAACTTGAAAATGATAACAAATTTATTTTCTGTATTTGATCCATCAACTAGAATTTTTAACTTATCTTTAAATTGAATAAGTTCATTAATTGGTTTATTATTAATTCCTTTTTCATTTTGACTATTACCTAATCGTTATATATATTTATGAAATAAAATTTTAATCACTTTACATAAAGAATTTAAAACTTTATTAGGTAATACAGGACACCCTGGAACAACTTTTATTTTTGTATCTTTATTTTCCTTAATTATATTTAATAATTTTATAGGTTTATTTCCTTATATTTTTACTAGAACAAGACATCTTACTTTAACATTAACCTTAGCATTACCTTTATGATTAAGATTTATAATTTATGGGTGAATCAACCATACTCAACATATATTTGCTCATTTAGTCCCTCAAGGAACACCTACTATTTTAGTTCCATTTATAGTTTGTATTGAAACAATTAGAAATTTTATTCGACCTGGAACACTAGCTGTTCGATTAGCAGCTAATATAATTGCTGGACATTTACTGATAACTCTATTGGGAAATACAGGACCTTCAATAAATTTTATAATGATTAATATTTTAATTATTGTTCAAATTGCTTTATTAACCTTAGAATCTGCAGTTGCAATTATTCAATCTTATGTATTTGCTGTTTTAAGAACATTATATTCTAGAGAAGTTAATTAATAAATGTCAACACATTCAAATCATCCATTCCATCTAGTAGATTATAGCCCTTGACCTTTAACAGGAGCATTGGGAGCATTTTTTACTGTCTCAGGTCTTATTATATGATTTCATCAATATAACTGTACTTTATTAATTCTTGGTAATATTATTACTATTTTAACAATATATCAATGATGACGAGATGTAATCCGAGAAAGAACTTATCAAGGATTACATACAATTAAAGTAGCTTTAGGTATACGATGAGGAATAATTTTATTTATTATTTCAGAAGTATTTTTTTTTATCAGATTTTTTTGAGCTTTTTTTCATAGAAGTCTTGCCCCTACTATCGAATTAGGAGCTATTTGACCCCCAATTGGAATTCATCCCTTTGATCCAATACAAATTCCTTTATTAAATACAGCAATTTTATTATCTTCAGGAATTACAATTACTTGAGCTCATCACGCTCTTATAAATAATAATTATACTCAAACTATTCAAGGCCTATTTTTTACAGTAATTTTAGGAGTTTATTTCTCTATTCTTCAAGGATATGAATACATAGAAGCTACATTTACTATTTCTGATTCTATTTATGGGTCAACATTTTTTATAGCAACAGGATTCCACGGATTACATGTATTAATTGGAACCACATTTCTATTTATTTGTTTAATCCGTCAAATTAAATTTCATTTTTCTAGACTTCATCATTTTGGATTTGAAGCTGCTGCTTGATATTGACATTTTGTAGACGTAGTATGACTATTTTTATATATCTCTATCTACTGATGAGGTAGTTAAATAAGTTATTTATATAGTATATAAGTATATTTGACTTCCAATCAAAAGGACTAAATTATTTTAGTATAAATAATTTTAATAATTTGGATAATTTCTTTAATTACATTAATCATTTCTTCAATTACTATAATATTAGCTTCAATTTTGTCAAAAAAATCATTTGCAGACCGAGAAAAAAATTCTCCTTTTGAATGTGGATTTGACCCAAAAAGATCAGCTCGTCTTCCTTTCTCTCTTCAATTCTTTTTAATTGCCATTATTTTTTTGATTTTTGATGTAGAAATTGCTTTACTATTACCTATAATTTTAATTTTAAATTTTTCCAATTTATTTATATGAACAATAGTAAGAATATTTTTTATTTTTATCTTATTAATTGGACTTTATCACGAATGAAATCAAGGAGCTTTAGAATGAGCAAATTAATTTAGGATAATAGTTAACTATAACATTTGATTTGCATTCAAAAAGTATTGATTATTCAATTTATCTTAAGTATGAAGCAATATATTGCAATTAGTTTCGACCTAATAGTTTGATATTTATTTATCCTTACTTTTAATTGAAACCAAATTAGAGGTTTATCACTGTTAATGATAATATTGAATTTAAAATTCCAATTAAAAAAATATGATGTTCAAGAAAAAGCTGCTAACTTTTTTCTTTAGTGGTTTAATTCCATTAATATTTTATACTAATATAATTTATATAGTTTAATAAAAACATTACATTTTCACTGTAAAATTAAAACTTAAGTTTTTATAAATATATTTAAAGATTATAAAATCACCCTAACATCTTCAATGTTATACTCTTTTTAAGCTATTTAAATAATATATATACATTAATAATAAAATTATTACTCATCTAAAAAATGTAATGAAATAAATTTTTAAATCATTATTTTGAATAATCTGATTTTTTATTGATCCAATTTTAATACAATTATAAATTGATTGCCCCCCAATATATTCTCTTCATCCCTGATCTATAATTTTAATTATTAAATAACCAAATTTCAAAAAAGGATAATTAACAAATATAGTAGAAATTTGTGGTATAAATCATATTCTTCCCATATAAGCAACATAATGATAATAATTTAATGATTTTATTTCTCATCTTAAAAAAAATTGTGATAATTCATATCCTATTAATCCCCCTAAAATTCTTACAAATAAAGCTAATAATTTTAATCTTATTGGCAAACAAATTATTACAGGTACAGGAATAATTAATCATATTAATAAACTTCCTCCTATAATTGCTAAAAATAATAATCCTAATATTCCTTTTAATATAATTCATCTTTCATCATTTAAAGAATGTAAACTTCTTGTATTAAAATCTCCTGTTAATGAATAATAAATTAAACGAAAAGAATAACATACTGTTAATCCAGTAGATAAAAAATATAATATAAATCTCAATATATTAATATTAGATATTCTTACTAATTCTAAAATCAAATCTTTTGAATAAAACCCAGCTAAAAAGGGGGTTCCACATAAAGCTAAGTTAGCTACGTTTAAACATGAAGTTGTAAGTGGTATTGAAACTATTAATCTTCCCATATACCGAATATCCTGAGAATTTTTTATATTATGAATAATTGACCCTGCGCATATAAATAATAAAGCTTTAAATAATGCATGAGTTAATAAATGAAAAAAAGCTATTTTAGGAAATCCTATTGATAAAATTCTTATTATTAATCCTAACTGTCTTAAAGTAGACAAAGCAATAATTTTTTTTAAATCATATTCAAAATTAGCTCCTAATCCCGCTATAAATATTGTTAAACCTGAAATTAATAGTATAAATTGCCCCAACTTAGTATCAACTAATAAACAATTAAATCGAATTAATAAATAAACACCTGCTGTTACTAAAGTTGAAGAATGAACTAAAGCAGAAACTGGAGTTGGAGCTGCTATTGCAGCAGGAAGTCATGAAGAAAATGGAATTTGAGCTCTTTTTGTTATTCCAGCTAAAATTACTATTCAACCAATTAATTCTATCTCCATATCATTTTTTATACATTCAATATAAAAAATATAATTTCATCTTCCATAATTTAATATTCAAGCGATTGCTATTAATAATGCTACATCTCCAATTCGATTAGATAAAGCTGTTAATATACCTGCATTATAAGATTTTACATTCTGATAATAAATTACTAAACAATAAGAAACTAATCCTAATCCATCTCATCCTAATAAAATTCTAATTAAATTTGGAGAAATAATTAAAAATATTATTGACAAAACAAATATTAAAACTAATATAATAAATCGATTTAAATTAATATCCCCTAATATATATTCTTCTCTATATAAAATTACTATACAAGAAATAAATAAAACAAATCTTATAAATAATAAAGATATTCAATCAAATAATAAAGTTATTACTACAGAATTAGAATTTAAACTAATGATTTCTCATTCAATAAAAATTACTACATCTATAATTATAAAATATAATCTTATAAAAAATAAAGTTAATGAAAAAAATAATAATAAATTAAAATAAATAAAACAAATTGATAAATTAATGATTTAAAATGAATTTAATTCATATCCTTGATACCACAAATCAAAATTTTTTTTAAACTATTTAAATATAATCATAATATAACAACTTCACTTTTTATAATTAACAAATTTAATGGAAATCAATGTAAAAATAATAATAAATATTCTCGAAAATACCCATTATAACATCTATATATCCCTGAATATAATATTCCATGCTGACTATAAGAATATAAATATAATCTATAAGCAGCTCTAAAAAAAGATAATAATATTAGTATTAATATAGAAACTCATGATCATCTAACAATTCTATTTAATAATCTAATTTCACCTAATAAATTTAACGAAGGAGGTGCAGCTATATTAGAAGATCTAAGCAAAAATCATCATAAACACATTCTTGGTATAAAATTTATTATCCCTTTATTAACTAATAATCTCCGACTTCTTATCCGTTCATAAGAAATATTTGCTAAACAAAATAAACCTGATGAACATAACCCATGAGCAATTATTATTGTATAAGAACCTGAATAACCTCAATAAGTTAAAGTTATTAAACCTGATAATACAATTCCTATATGAGCTACTGATGAATATGCAATTAATGATTTTAAATCAATTTGACGTAAACAAATTAATCTAACTAAAAAACCACCAATTAAAGAAATAGTAATCCAAATAAAATTAAATTTTATCCCTATTCTTAATATTAAATTAAAAACTCGTAATAATCCATACCCCCCTAATTTCAATATAATCCCTGCTAAAATTATTGAACCTGATACTGGAGCTTCAACATGAGCTTTTGGTAATCATAAATGAACTATAAATATGGGTATCTTTACTAAAAAAGCTAAAATTATAGATAAATAAAATAAATAATTACAAAAATTTCTATTTAATATATATCAATTTAAAGATAAATTAATTTTATATAAATAAAAAATTCCAACTAATATAGGTAAAGAACCTAATAATGTATAAAATAATAAATAGATTCCTGCTTGTAATCGTTCAGGTTGATACCCTCAACCTAAAATTAGTATCATTGTAGGAATTAAACTAGCCTCAAAAAATAAATAAAAATAAAATAAATTTATAGACCCAAAAGCTAAATATAATATTATTAATAAAAATATTACATTTAATAAAAAAAAATTTTTTGTGTAAAAAAATCGATTAATAGATTCACTTGCAGTTAATATTAATCTACAAATTCATAAACTTAAAAAAATTAACCCGTAAGAAATTAAATCCATCCCTAAAAAATAGGAAATTTTCATAAATTGAGAAGTTCTTGTAATTAAAAATATAAATATAAATCTTAATATAAATAATATTAATTGAACCATTCAATAACTTTTTTTAAAAAAACATAAAGGGATTATCAAAAATATATAAAAAAAAATTTTTAACATTGTAAAATATTAAAAGATTGAAAATAATCATTTCCATGGGTACGAATCATTCTAACTAAAATTGATAAACCTAAAGCTCCTTCACAAACTCTAAAAGTTAAAAAAACTATAGAAAAAAAATATTCATAATTATATATATATAAATATATATATAATATATAAAATAATCTTAAAACAATAAATTCTAATCTTAATAAAGTAGATAATAAATGCTTTCGTTTAATAGAATAAGAAATTAATCCACATAATAACATAATAACACAAAAAATAATATTTATAAAATTTATCATTTAATAAAGTTTTAATAGTTTAAAAAAAACATTGGTTTTGTATACCAAATATAAGATTTATTCTTTTAAAACTTCAGAAAAAAAGAAACTTCTTTTTCAATAATCTCCAAAATTATTATTTTTTATAAACTATTTTCTGATATTTTCTATTCTTTAATATTAATAAATTTTTTTTTATCAATTAATTTTATTCAAATAACTCATCCTTTATCTATAGGATTAATATTATTAATACAAACTATTCTAATTTCTTTAATCTGTGGATATATTTCAATTAATTACTGATTCGCTTATATTTTATTTTTAGTCATAATTGGAGGAATATTAGTTTTATTTATTTATATAACTAGTTTAGCTTCAAATGAATTATTTAATTTTTCTATAAATTCTTTTATAATTCTTATATTTTTATTTATTATAAGATTAATAATATTTTATTTTCTTGATCCATTTTCATGATTATACCAAAATTATGAAATAATTCAATTTAACTCAATAGAAATATCTATAAATCTAGAAAATCAATTTAATTTAATAAAATTATATAATAATCCATCAATAAATATTACTATAATATTAATTAATTATTTATTATTAACATTAATTATTGTAGTAAAAATTTCTAATAAAAATCATGGACCTTTACGAAGAAAATTTAATTAATGAATAAACCTATACGAATTAACCACCCCTTATTTAAAATTATAAACAATGCTTTAGTAGACTTACCAGCTCCTTCTAATATTTCTACATGATGAAATTTTGGATCTCTTTTAGGATTATGTTTAATTATTCAAATTCTTACTGGATTATTTTTAGCTATACATTATACAGCAAATATTGAATCTGCCTTTAATAGAGTAACTCATATTTGTCGAGATGTTAATTATGGGTGATTTCTACGAACACTTCATGCTAACGGTGCTTCTTTCTTTTTTATCTGTATTTATTTACATATCGGACGAGGATTATACTATGGATCATACCTATATACTCATACTTGAATAGTAGGAGTACTAATTTTATTTTTAGTAATAGGAACAGCTTTTATAGGGTATGTCCTTCCATGAGGACAAATATCATTTTGAGGAGCTACAGTTATTACAAATTTATTATCTGCTATTCCTTACTTAGGAACAACTCTTGTTCAATGAATCTGAGGAGGATTTGCAGTTGATAATGCAACATTAACACGATTTTTTATAATTCATTTTTTACTTCCTTTTATTGTAAGAGCAATAACTTTAATCCATTTATTATTTTTACATCAAACTGGATCAAATAATCCCTTAGGATTAAATAGTAATATCGATAAAATTCCTTTTCATCCATATTTTTCTTTTAAGGATATTGTTGGATTTATCACTTTATTAATAAGTCTTTTGTTAATTACTCTATGAGCTCCATATACTTTAGGAGACCCTGATAATTTTATTCCAGCTAACCCTTTAGTAACACCAATTCATATTCAACCAGAATGATATTTTTTATTCGCTTATGCTATTCTCCGATCAATTCCTAATAAATTAGGAGGAGTTATTGCTCTTGTTATATCCATTGCAATTCTTTTTATTATGCCATTTTATTTTATAAGAAATTTCAAAGGAATCCAATTCTATCCAATTAATCAAATTATATTTTGATTTATAGTAGTAATTGTTCTCTTATTAACATGAATTGGAGCACGACCAGTTGAAGAGCCTTTTATTCTATTAGGACAAATTTTAACAGTTTTATATTTTTTATACTATTTAATTAATCCAATTATTACTAAATTTTGAGATAAATTAATTTTTTAATTAATGAGCTTGAATAAGCATATGTTTTGAAAACATAATATAAAGGTTTAATCCTTTATTAATTTAAATACTAAATTTATTTAATTAAATTACATAAAATATTAAAAATAATTTTACCCCAATAAAAAATATTAAATAATTTAAAGATAAGGGTAAATAACTTTTTCAAGCTAAATATATTAATTTATCATAACGATAACGAGGCAAAGTTCCTCGAACTCAAATAAAAACAAACCCAATAAATACCAATTTTAAATAAAAAAAAATTCTAAATAAATTTGAACCTAGAAATATTACTGAAAATAATATTCTCATAAATAAAATTCTTGCATATTCAGCTAAAAAAATTAATGCAAATCCCCCTCTTCTGTATTCAACATTAAATCCAGAAACTAATTCTGATTCACCTTCAGCAAAATCAAAAGGAGTTCGATTAGTTTCAGCTAAAGAAGATGTCAATCAAGCTAATATTAAAGGAAAACTTAAAAATATAAATCAAATATTTTGTTGATAAATATAAAAATCTAATAAATTATATCTTCCAATTAAAATTACAAAAGATATTATTAATAAAGCCATTCTTACTTCATAAGAAATAGTTTGAGCAACAGCACGTAACCCCCCTAATAAAGCATAATTAGAATTTGAGGATCAACCAGCAATTATTACAGTATAAACTCCTATTCTTGTACAACATAAAAAAAATAATAACCCTAAATTAAATCTATATAAATTTGTACCATAAGGAAAAATTATTCAAATTATTAAAGCTAAAAATAATCTTATAATAGGAGAAATATAGTAACTTATATAATTTGATATAATTGGATATGTTTGTTCTTTTGTAAATAACTTAATTGCATCACTAAAAGGCTGAACAATTCCACAAAATCCTACTTTATTAGGCCCTTTTCGAATCTGAATATACCCTAAAACTTTCCGCTCTAATAATGTTAAAAATGCTACCCCTACTAATACACAAATAATTAATAATAAACTTCTTAATAAATTAATAAAAACTTCAATTATAAACAAGTATTACTTGTAAATTTTTTACATTTTTGAATTCTAAATTCAATACACTTTTCTGCCAAAGTAATTATATTAATATTATTCAACTATTTAAAAAATTATTTTTAATATTTGGTCCTTTCGTACTAAAATATTTTATTTAATTAAGGATAGAAACCGACCTGGCTTACACCGGTCTGAACTCAAATCATGTAAAGATTCAAAGGTCGAACAGACCTAAACTCTAAACTTCTGCATTTAGAAATAACCTTTAATTCAACATCGAGGTCGCAATCTTTTTTATTAATATGAACTCTCCAAAAAAATTACGCTGTTATCCCTAAGGTAACTTAAACTTTTAATCAATATTATTGGATCAATTATTCAAACATTATTGTTATTTTATAAAAATAGTTAAATTAATTTTCCTGTCACCCCAACAAAATATTTTTATTTAATATAAAACATTATAATCAATTTATTATATAAAATAAAAATATAAAGATCTATAGGGTCTTCTCGTCCTCTAATAAAATTTTAGCTTTTTGACTAAAAAATTAAATTTTTATATTTTTTATAGTGAGACAGTTAATATCTCATTCAACCATTCATTCTAGCCTTCAATTAAAAGACAAATGATTATGCTACCTTTGCACAGTCAATATACCGCGGCCCTTTAATAAATCAGTGGGCAGGTTAGACTTTAAATTATTATCTAAAAGACATGTTTTTGATAAACAGGTGGATATTATATTTGCTGAATTCCTTACTATAATCTTTATATAAATTATTATTTATATAATTTTTAATACTAATTTTATCATTATTTCATATAATAATTATTATTTATATTATTTAAATAAATAAATTAAAATTTTTAAAAAATTTTATCTTTTAATAAATTAATTATAACATTTTATTTTTTGATAGAAATTTCTATTCTTACATTTTCAATATAATTTTTTTTAATTTTTAATTTTTATTTTAAAGCTAATCCCTTAAAATATTTATATTAATATTTAATTAATTTTAAAAATAAAAAATTATTTTATATTAATATATGAATTAAATTCATTTCTTTAAAAACTAGATATATTAAGAACGAATAACATTTCATTACTAAAAAATTATTAAAAATAATTTTTAAACATTAACTTTCATAATTTTTTAACTCTCTTAAATTCGAGATTATTTTTTTACAATACATTTTTTTAATAAACCCTGATACAAAAGGTACAATAAATAAAATTTACTTTTAAATTAATTAGTTTTATTTCAATATTCTATTACTATACTATTATACTATAACATTAATTATTAAATTTTTAAAAAATACAAAAACATTTAATTTATAAAATTATTTTTATTAAATTATATAAAATTACACAAATTTAGTAATTATTTTTTAATCAAATTAAATTGATTTGCACAATAACTTTTCAATGTAAATGAAATGCTTTACTATTCAAGCTCTAATTTGTCATTCTAGATACACTTTCCAGTACATCTACTATGTTACGACTTATCTCCCTTTAAAAGAGAGAGCGACGGGCGATATGTACATGTTTTAGAGCTAAAATCAAATAAATAATTTTATTTATTTTACTTTTAAATCCACTTTAAAATTTTTATTTCAAAAAATTATCCATTTAAATATTTTTATTGTAATCCATTTCTTCTAAATTATAAACTGCACCTTGATCTGAAATAAATTTTAATTAAAATTTTAGAAAATTTTTCTCTTTTAAGATATTCTTATAACGACGGTATACAAATTTTACAAAATTTAGTACAATTTATCGTGGATTATCAATTATAGAACAGATTCCTCTAAATAGACTAAAACACCGCCAAATTTTTTAAGTTTCAAGACCATATCTATTACTACCTCAATTTTTTTTTATTTACATTTAAAATAATAGGGTATCTAATCCTAGTTTATTATTTAAATTTCTTAACTTCAAAAAATTTAATGTAAAAATAATTATATATTTTAAAATTTAACCTAAAAAATATAAAATTAATTTTAATAAAATCATTTAATTAAATACTAATAAAATTTATTTTTATATTTTGTATAACCGCAGATGCTGGCACAAAATTATCCAATAATTCAATTTTTTACTAAATCAAAATTTCTTTTATTTTTAAAATTAAATACTGCGATTAAAATTTTTATTTCTTTAAGAAATTTATTAAATCACACAATGATTTACATATAAAATAAAAATATAATAAATTTTTAGCTAAAATAAAACTTTTCATTTATAAAAATAAAGTAACTTCTCAGAATAATTTTAATACATAATTTTTCTTAATTAAATGTTTTTTCACAACTTCCTCCCACAAAAAATTTCAAACACATAAAACTAATTAATTTATTATAAAATTTTTTAAATCTATTAATATTTAGAATATAATTATTTAATTTTTAAATATCCCTAAAATTAATAATAATAATTTAACTATTTAAATAATTATATAATTTATATTAATTTTTTAAAAAATTTTATAATAAAATAAGAAATTAAAGTGTTTACTAGATTATTGCCCTATAATCCAGGAAAAATTTAATGAAATAAATGAATATTATTATTATTAATAAATTTTAATATTACCCATAATTTTATTATTTTTTAATCCATATTAGTATAAATAAAATCATTTTTTTACTCATTAATTATATCAAATATATAAAAAAAAAGATAACACCTTAAAATTAATAAAATTACATAATTATTAATAAATAAAATATTTTTTACAATTGTAAATAAAAAAAAATATCTATATATATATATATATATATATAATTAAAATAAATTTTCATAATTTATATTAATGTAACAATTTAATTCATTTTTTAATAAATAGTTTCTATTTAATAAGAAATTTAATTAACTTTCAATAAATAATTTCTTTTAATAATCATTATTTCATAATAAATAATCCTTTAATTAGGTGCTTCAGTTATTAATATTTTTCTTTTATTAAAATCTTATTACAATTAATTTTTAATATATATTTAATAAATTATTATTAATTTATATATTAATAATAATTATATATATATAACTATTATTAGTTTATAAATTAATAATATATATATATATATAAGTAATTAGATATTATTTATCAATTATTAATATATTTTATGAAGGTTATATTAAACAAATAATTTAATAATATATCCTATCTCTCTCTACCTAAATCCTTTATATATATAGCTAGTTTATGACTATTTATATATACCAGCTTGATTTATAAATTTTTATGTATATTCAAAGATTTATAATAACTTATAAGTTATTATTAATTTATATATATATATTAATTTATATTTTTTATAATATTAACGAAATATTTATATATTAATATACATTTATATATATATAAATTATATAGCATTATGTATTAATATGTCTTTATTAAAAGTAAAAAACCCCTCAATTTACTAAATGTAAATTATTCTGCAAATTTTTACTTACATTTTATATTTTAAAAAATTACCTTTTTAATTTTAAGATAAATATATAA